ATTGCCAGAAATGAATAAGGTAAAATTTCCATTTATGCATCAAAAAGAATGTCCCTTTTGAGGCCAGAATGAAATTTCCCTTATACCTAACAGAATGCGGGGAAGGATCCTTGAAAAGCCATAAGATAACGGCAAAATCCTTAGTAAAAAGTTTTACTAAATATTCTAATTTTCCGTATAAAAAAGTGCGTTCAAGAAGGGCTCTATAAGATGTTGATCGTAAATGAGAGGATTGGTTGCAAAGAAAAAAGAAAATCGATTCGTATTCACATACATGAAAATTATATAAGAACACGAATAATCTTTGATTTCTAAAAAAAAAAAAGAAATAGAGTTTTTTGGAATAAAAAAACTATTCCAATTATTATTATGATACTCATAAAGAAAGAATCGTAATAAATGCAAAGACGAGGCATCTCTTACCCAGTACCGAAGGATTTGAACCAAGATTTCTAGATGGGCGGGGTAAGGTAGTAATATATCTAACACAGAATTACAATGTAAAAATTTGTCCTCTAAAAAAGGAAATATTGAATGAATTGATCGAAAATTATGAGATTTGACTTTTTTTTGTTTCTCTAGAGAAGCTATTAATAGAAGATAAAATGGAATTTCCACAATAACTGAAAATCCTTCTGATATCATTTGCGAATAAAAATTGTGTTTGTGCCCCCAAAAGTCATTTTTGTTAGAATCGTTAGACGAAAGAATCAAATGATTCTGTTGATACATTCGAGTAATTAAACGTTTCACAATTAGTAAACTATATTTCCTATTACCTGAAGTTTCCAACAAAATAGATTTATTTAAATCATGACCATATGCAAACGAAAAAATATATTCCTGAAAGATAAGTGGATATAAAAAGTTGTGTTGCCAAGAACCCTCTAGTTCTATATATCCTTGGAATTCTTCCATTTAAAACCAGACCTAAAACTCAAAAAAAAAGAAAAAATGGGGGGTTCTTAAGTTATCAAATGATACATAGTGCGATACAGTCAAAACAAGGTATTTTTTTTTTTTAATAGATACCTCGGTAAATTCATCAGCGGACTCTCTATTTTTTCCGTCCAATTTGTTTTTTTGTTATTAAGAAATAACATAAAACGTTGGTTAGAAATCCTTTATTTTTTCAACCCAATCGCTCTTTTGATTTTGGAAAATCTTTATCAATATACTGTTTCTTCTACACACTCATGTCCATCTTCATATGGAGAATGGGGAATTTAATAGTTAGGATTCACTAAAAAAGAAAATCCACACGTGGGAGAATCCTTTCCCGCATCAGGCACTAAGTTTTTTTAACGTCTAATTAGATCGGGTAATCATTCAAATTATGAAGATAAGCTCGTTGCTTATTATTTCCAAAAAATTAGAACCCATAAGGATAGGGTTCGATCCATTTATTCAATCGACCCAACAGTGAATTCATTGCATTTCCTTCCAAGAAATCAAATAAAGGTTTGTACTGCTTTGATAAGAATGAAATAGGTTCCAAATTCTCTATTGATACGACATGCTCTTTTTTCCATAAATTTCCTTTCCGGATCAGTCGTGGTCGTATAAAATCTACCGATGGTGTAGACGAATTCCTTACTTCATCCAAATATGTAAAAGATCTTAGCCGCACTTAAAAGCCGAGTACTCTACCATTGAGTTAGCAACCCCCAAAATAGCTATGTTATGTAGATACAATCAAAAAAAATAAAATAGGATTGGAATCAAAACGTTGAATTAGCAAGAAATCGCAAAAAAATTTTGAGTTGATTCCCGTTACGAACATAAAAACAAACACCAATATCAGAGATTCTTGAATTAAAAATTTGCTAAACAAATAATCTACATTTTTAGATCCAAAAATGTGATTTTATATCAAAACAAATTGAATGAATCCTTGAATAAAAATATTGGGCAGAAGACATAAAAAACCATTTAATTTTTAAATTTCACAATTGAATTATATTTGTTCAATACATTCTTGTCAATATGATCAATATGAATATGAATAAAAAAGAAAATACAATTACAAGAAATTCCATTTTCTTTTTTATTTTACTTTCAATTGAATAATGTTAATGTACTCAAATTCAAATAAAATCCAATTCTATTATTCTATTATATGATATAATAGAAATTGCGAACTCTAAATAGAAAACAAAGAAAAAATGAAATATTTAATATGGAGGAAAATTTTTGTTGGATTGGCGCTACAAAAAAAGTACAGGACTAAAAAAGTTCTACCAAATTACAACCTCATTATCTTTAGTTTTTATATAAAAAAATTTATTATTAACTTCCTTTGCTTAACAAGCGTCTGTAGGTTGAGTCCGTTTTTCGTAGCCTCTTTATTAGCCTCTTGAAAATATCAGAAACAGTGACTGTAGGTTGAGCGCCTTTTTCAATAAAAGCTGCAATAGCAATAACATTTAAAGAAGCGTAATCTTTTATCGGATCATAAAAACCTACGTTCTGCAGATATCTTCCCTCTCTTCGGGACCGAGCATCAATTGCAACGATTCGATAGACGGCTCATTGGGATAGATTTAACCCCCCTTGGAAACGTATAGGAAGTTTTCTCCTCGTACGGCTCGAGAAAAAATGATTAAAAAAAAAAATGTATGCATAAATTAGAATGACCAATCAAAAAGTCTATAAAATCCTCAATCCTCAAATGAATTAAAATTAAGCCCTTTCTTTCCTCAAAAAAATCATTTGTATACTCATAACTCAAGTTGGATAGGTTTCAAGGAGCAAAAAAAAATCCTTTAGCATTTATCATTTATTGAGCAGTCTAAAATACGCTCTGTTTTGTCTCATTTAACATCGATTTGAATTGATCCCAATCAATTGTTGCGACAATTAAAAAGAGTCTTTCCTTGTTCCGGAAGCCTTTATCTTGTTTTTTGAATCATTGGGTTTAGACATTACTTCGTTGATTTTTAATCCTTTCAAAAATGGCAGCAACATACCTTTTTATTCTTTATTTCTATCAAAGAATCTAATCATATGAACGAGGGATTTCCGCACGATATATATAAATCAAATGAATTAAAAAGGTTTATCAAAATATCCCGGGGGATTAAAAATTTGCTTTATTTTGATCCTTTCTATTTTTCTGTCAAAGATAACTTACGAAGTTGTTCCAACTTATTCTTTTGATTGACACTAACCCTAGACCCCTTTCCCTTGAGAAATAGCTCAATACTTTCTACTCGAGCTCCATCATATTCCATTACACCCCAACAAACCCGGTTCGAGTGAAACAGAGAAAAAGATGTCGAGTTAAGAGCATCCTTTATTATAGAATGATGGATGATGGATATAAGAATCCATAACAGATCATGTCCTTCAAGTCGCACGTTGCTTTCTACCACATCGTTTCAAACGAAGTTTTACCATAACATTCCTCGAATTTGGAACCGGTTTGCGGTTGATTCAATTATCGAATCATGAATAGTCATTGGTTCGCAGTTAAGACAGTTGTTACATAGATTAGATACTAATATATCTATCTTACACTTTTTTATTTTAGTACTGTTCTTTTTTCTAAATTTTTTTCTTAATTAACATTTTTTATACAAATTACAAACAATTAAAATGGACAATAAGACGATATCCCTAAGAGATAAGCTAAGAGAGATAAATCCATTTTTCTTTTTCAACTCAACCTTTAAATATTTTATTTATATTTTATATATATAAATAAAAATATAAATAAAATAATAGTCAAAATACAATTAGTTTTCCGGGGATGAACAAAAAAGAACTAACTTCCTTCTATAATTTTAGATGAATATTTTTTGTCTATATTATATATTCCTATATCATATATAGAGGATGGATATAGGATAGGTAAAGACGCAACTTTTTTATAATTAAAATTTCTGTAATCTATAACCCTATCGTGCCTCAATACCCAACGGATGCGCCTTTAGTTGCGTGTCATTTGAGCCTGAAGTTGTGAAAGATGTGAAAAATATCTAATTTTTGTTATTCTAATCGTTAGCCAAAAGAGTCAAACTCTAGCCAATCTTACACCTTATAAACTAAACTTTAGAAAAAAAAGTTTTTTTCTTATTATTAACTAAAATTACATAGGCTCTGGGACGGAAGGATTCGAACCTCCGAATAGCGGGACCAAAACCCGATGCCTTACCGCTTGGCCACGCCCCACTTCGATTTCTATACTAATAAACACTAATATTGTTGTTGATTGTTCGTCAATTCCAGCCCAACTATCTAAAGAATCAATTAGATTCTGTTGGTTAGTATTTTAACTTCGACACATGTAGACATAGAAAAAATGAATTTATTGATCATTACCAATAATTCCATTAAGATATTATATGAAAATAGAATTTATTCTATTCTCTATTGAGAATGGAAGGTTTTTTGATTGAGTGAGTAAGTTCAAAAAACGAAAGATTTTTTTCTATCAATAACTCAATCAAAATACAATTAAAAAAAAAAACAATCTGTTATGCTTAATATCTTTAGTTTGATCGGTCTTAATTCTGCTCTTTATTCGAGTAGTTGTTTCTTTGCCAAATTGCCGGAGGCCTATGCTTTTTTGAGTCCAATTGTCGATTTTATGCCAGTCATACCTCTACTTTTTTTTCTCTTAGCCTTCGTTTGGCAAGCTGCTGTAAGTTTTCGATAAGATCTTTCATCTTATCTTATCCTATAAAAATGAATGCTTTTTTTTCGAGAAAGAGGATTCTATTCTAATACTCAATAATTAACAAAAAAAGTCTTACAATATGAGCCTTTAAAATAAAAATATTAAATTGAAAATATTAAAGAAAAATTCTTTGATCGACACAATCCACATTATCTCATTTTCCATTCTAACTAGTTTTTTAGATAACTGAACAAACCTTATTGCGATACTCCAGAATATCAACAAGTATGTATAAAAAATTATTGATAAGTAAGACAATAATAGATAAGATAATAATAACTTTCTTTTTTATTTCTTATTTATATATATTACGAAATAA